TTTACGAAAAAACAAAGAGAGGAGGTACCTTAAAATAAATAAAAAAATTGTTCCGACGGAACCTTATACTGAGGATTGATCGTTGATACACGATCCAAACCATTAATTTAATTCGTTATTATCTTTATTACCAAATAAATTACCAAATAATATAAGAAAATCGGCCAAAAGAATTTGATTCTTTCTAGTTAAAGTTAAAAGAATGAGTCTCCTCTTAGGAATCATTAAATCGCGTAAATTATTGTTCTGATGTACCATGGAAATTTTTTGGGACGCAAGAAGAAAAAAGTTCTCTATGGTAGAACAAAATATCTCTCATTTCTCCTTCGAATAGATTCTTCTTTTTGATTTGTAAAAAAATGTTCTTGTGTTGCCTTGAACGGTGCACTAATTTTTGGAATCCGGTACCAACGGGTATAATTCCCCCCAGAACGACATTCTCTTTCAGGCCTTTCAACCAATCAATACGGCCCCGTAGAGCAGCTTTTGCTAAAACTCGAGCGGTTTCTTGAAAACTAGCTTCGGATATGAAACTTTGAGTATTCAGAGATGCCTTCGTTATTCCCAATAAAATTGCTCGATAACAGATCGCTTCATCCAAAGCACGCCCTCCTCGTTCCGCTCGCAACAATCCGATTAGTTCTCCGGGTGAAAAAACATTAGACATTCCTTCTTCTGAAACCAACACTTTTGATGTTACTTGACGTACAATAATCTCTATATGTCTATTATGGATCTGTACCCCCTGGGATCGATAAACCTTTTGGATCTTATTAACCAAAGAGATACGACTTTGCGCTATGGTTAGCTCAGCACCAATCAAGAATCCCCAAGGGATTCCAATAATTCTTGGTATACGTGCGTTCCAACCCTTAACCCTCCTTTCGAGGTTCATCGATATTGACTCAATCGAACGTACTTCTAAGACTTGTTCCACTTTTGGAAGACCTTGCGTTATGTCACCAGATCTCGATTTTTCATATATAAATGTAACTAATGTATCTCCTTCGTAAAGGATTTCTCCATAATGACCATGAACTGTTGCTCCTGGAGTGGACAAATAGGGCTTGGCTGATCTTATTACTAAAGAGTCAACATGAACAATTAAAACTTGACCCGATTTTATCTGTGGTCCGTATTTAAATAGACATACATTTTCACAAATAAACTGTCCCAGACTAATTATTGTGGATGTCTCTTCACAATAATCGTGCTGGAGAAAGCACCAATTCAAATCGAATGGATTCCAAATTATGTTACTGTACGGATCGGGATTATAAAGACTCCCGTTTTCATCCATTAAAGAATATTGAAGTACTTGGAAAGTCTGTTTAAAATTGTCAAGTAGCAAATATTTCTTTAACAAGATCGCATTATGAGTTATTAAATGGTAAGATGAATAAAAATTCGAAATTTTAGGTATAGTAATACCTAAGGGACCTAACGAATTCCTAATTAGAATTGCGGGATTCTCCTTAATCGATTCTTTTGTCACATTGTTATATTTAGAACCATTGAATGGACCAATTCGAGAACAGTTGGATGATGACAAAATTTTCAAAGATTGCCATTCCTTATTTCGATTCAACAAGGTACCAATACAAAGAGTTCTTTTATGTTGGGTAAGTAATTGAATCTTCGCCTTGGAATAAAAAGGATTCCTATTGGTGCTACTATGGGGAACCAATCCCGAACACGCCATATCATTCCTTTTTCCGGTATACGAAATAGGGGACTTGACTAACTCAATTCTTATGAAATCGCGAATCAGATCATTTGCCCTGACTTCCATAAAGGAAGCGTGAACCTCCTCCATAGAGCCCTTTTGTTTTTGGTCCCAATTCAAAACTAAGCAAGTACGAACTAATTGAATACTTGTGGGATAAATTCCTCGAATTGGCTTGCCGCTTCCATAAAGGATATAATTGACAATTTTAAGTTGGACATTATCCCTTTCCTGCAGGAGATCCTGGGGGAAAAATGTTGCTAAATTGACCCCATCGGCTATTTCATATGTTACTACGGGTCGAACTGAAACAAAATACTTTTTCTTGGTAGGTGTGATCCGTTGGACATAGATCCAATTTTTCCATTTTGTTTTTGATTCCTTAGAATTTTTTTTTCCTACTCCTGGTGGTATCAATATGCCGCTGTGCCTGGATATCTTATCTGTCTCTCCAGGAAAATGGATATCTCCAGAAAAGATTTTAAGTTCCATACTTTTTTTTCTTCTCTCCAATCGGACCAATCCACTTACTCGGCTTCTTGTATTTAAAGTGATTCGTGTATCTACTCCAATAAGACTATTGTTCCGGACCATTATGGGCGAAGATGCAGGTAAGATATGCACTTCCTCGGGAATGAAAAAAAACCGATCTACTTTCATTTTGTATTTCGGACTAAATTCTTTTGCTCCTTGATACTCAATCAAATCCTCTTTTTTGATGATTGAATCTGCCTCTATAGTCCCATATTTAGTAATTCCTGAACTGCTTCTTCTGTATCGGGGATCATCGAAATAAGCAAGAATACTATTTCTATGTAAAATACCGTTTATGGGTATTTCAATCGAAATACTAAAATTAAAATGGGGTATTAGTTCTTTCTCTCGCTCTTGATCATATTGTAATGGAATAATGAATCTATTTCTTCGCCTCTTGGCGAAGAAATCCGCATTTTCGTTTTCGTGGATAATAGAAGGATATATGAAATTCCAATCATCGTTGGATATGATTCGATCCGGTCTTGAATAATAAGGAATCCCCCCTTTTTTTTTACCATAAGGGCCCGGACTAAACAATTTTTGTCTGACTCGATCATTAGTCATTGAGAGGTCAGAGATATATCTCTCTTCGATAGAAAAAGAATGAGGATTCATTTGATCTTGATCCTTGTGGAGCGAAAAAGACACTCTACTAGATCTGCACGTACTTCCTGCTAATATCCATAAATGACTTGTTTTTGGTAATAGATGAACATTACCATATGTATATTCAGGTGCATGGTAAACATCGGTACTCCAGTGCATTTCTCCCTCTGATTCAGAATAAATATGTTTTCTGACTCTCTCCTTAAAATTTAAAGTGGATGTTCCGGCGCGAATCTCAGCAATTACTTGTTCTGATTCCACATATTGATCATTTTGCACTAAAATCAAACTTTTTGGTGGAATATTCACATTATGTAGAATATCCTGACTTTCAATAGTTACATACAGGTCTATAGAACATAGAAATGCAGGATGCCCATGACGGGTACGTGTAGGATGAACCAAATCCTCATTGAATTTTATTTTTCCATTAGAAGGAGCCCGTACATGTTCGGCAGTGCCGCCGGTGAATACTCCACCGGTATGAAAAGTTCTTAATGTTAGTTGAGTACCTGGTTCCCCAATTGATTGACCCGCAATAATACCTACGGCTTCCCCCAATTCGACCAAGTCGCCATGAGTGGGACTCCGACCATAACATAATTGACAGATCCAAGATGTACTCCTGCAAGTAAAGGGGGTTCGAATAAATATTAGTTGCGTTCGAAAGGTTATGAATCGATTGACAAGTCCAATTCCAATATCTTGATTTCGAGCGGCAATGCATCGTACACCCATATATATATCGTCCGCTAATACACGACCAATTAATGTTTGGATAAAAATTCTTTCTGATATCCCATTTCTAGGACTCACGGAAATACCTCGGATAGTACCGCAATCCGTTCTACGTACAACAATGTGTTGAACTACTTCAACAAGTCTACGCGTGAGGTATCCAGCATCTGATGTTCGTACAGCAGTATCTACAACGCCTTTACGGGCTCCGTAGCAGGAAATTATATATTCCGTCAAAGAAAGCCCTTCGCGTAAATTGCTTTGAATGGGTAAATCAATCATTTGTCCTTGGGGATCCGACATTAATCCTCTCATACCTAATAATTGGTGTACCTGAGATGCATTTCCTCTAGCTCCTGAAAAGGACATTAAATAGACTGGATTAGAGGGGTCAGTCGTCCGAAAATTAGGATTCATTCCTTGTCTCAAATATTCGCTTGTAGCATACCATATCTCAATGGATTGACGTAATTTTTCTACCGCGTGTACATTCCCATAATGATAGTGTTTCTCCAAAAGAAAACTTTGTTGTTCAGCATCTTGGACTAACCATCCCTTAGAAGGTATTGTTAAAAGATCATCAATTCCTAATGAAATAGATGTAGCAGTGGCTTGCTGGAAACCCAGAGTTTTCACTTGATCCAGGATGTGTGATGTATATGCCATTCCGAAGTGATCTATTAATCTACTAATAAGTCGTTTCATGGCAGCTCCATCTATCACTTTATTGTGAAAGACCAGATCGGCCCGTTCTGCCATAAGTACCTCCATATTCTGCTGAGTAGGATTCGACAATGGGTCTGAGTCAGTGATTCGAAAACTTCCTTTCCTAAATCTTGATTTACGTAGAAATTCAGGAATTATGATACCAGTTAAACCGGAGAGACTCGGATTCTCATTTTCGCGGGTATCGCGTAATTAGTTAGTTTAGATAGCGTATGAGTAGGCCCGACAAAACCCCTGTATGGCTTCTTCTATTTCTCGATAAAAAGAAATATGACCAACTGTGGTTCGAATGTATATGCAACGGATTTCTTTTTTTACACTTCTTACTATTAGATAGTGTCCATAAATCTCATGATAGGTACCCAAAGATTCATATTGAACTTCGATGGGAACTTCTCTTGAGCCAATAACACGTTGATCTAATCGCCAACGGAGCCACAAAGGACTATCTAAATTGATTTGTTTTCGACGATAAGCTCCAAGTGCATCATAGGAACTACAAAAATATAGTTCTTTTTCTTTCGTATACCTATAGTTATTATTGTCAACTGTTTCATTTTGATAGTTTCTGTAATTACATGGATTATACCTATTTGCACAAATACCTCGACGATTCCCGATGGTTAATACATAGAGCCCAATAAGCATATCTTGAGTTGGTACAGAA